TGTAAGGCTTGTTGGAAAACCCGTTGCCGGACTTGATTAATCGCCTTTTGCTGTTCAAACTGAATCGTTTCGTTTTTGTAATTTTCTAATTGTTCCAAAGTATTATAAGTTGAATTAATCAAATTCAATTTTTCTCGCTCTATCTCAGAGTATCCATTCACCCGAAACTCATCAGCTTCCATTTCTACTTTCCGTAAGCGGGCCCCGGCTTTTTCCAGCTGTTCAATGGCCCCTTCACGCAGTTCTTCTGAATTTCGAATAGTATTCAAGATTCTCTGTTTTCGATTATCTAATAAATCACTTAATGAAAGTAGATTATCATTCCGTTCGTTTGAAAACTTCCATAACCCCTTCCCAAACCAAACATGAACCTTTCGATTCATTTGGCTCTCACGCTCAATTACTTGATAAATTCTCATAGCTTTTTTATGAATGTAATGAGCCTATCCTCTCTTCTTTATTCAGAGTCCAAAAAAGAATGAAAAAAAAAACGAATCTAATGCAAAACTAAAATATTTGGAGGACTCTTCTGACAAAATAAAAAAAAAATATGTAATTGTCAGCAAAGTTGTTTCTTTTTTTTTCTTCAGTTCAAATCCAAAAGATTTTTCTTACTTATACATTAAGGCATAGGTCGTCGATTCAGCATTAGATAAAAGAAGGAACCGTTTTTAGAATAAGCGGTTCAATTTATTTTATCAAGATGAGTGTCCTATATCGATAAAATATTCATTTGAAAACGATCTCTATATTAACATAGTGGTAGAAAGAGTACCATGCTGTGTCTAGACTTCAAACGATTTGCTTTAACCATCTTAACAGTCCCACATTATTGGTTGCTAGAGAATCAAAGTAGATTTGCCAATTAATCACGAAATGTGATGGTTCTTACATATCATTTCTTAATTTCTTCAGAAGTAATTCGCAAGATCATGCACCTTCCTTTCCTAGTTATAACGGAAAAGAGTACAGCTGGTTGGATCCAACCTATTCTTGAAATAAACAACTCACACACACTCCCTTTCCAAAAAAGATCAATACACCAATGACTACACTTAGATTTATTGGATTTGTTGCTAAAATATCGGTATTAAATCCGAAACTCCCGGCAGATGGCCAGTGGCCTAAAGAAACGAAAGAATCGGTTACATTTTTCATATAATCTCCTCTTATCTTATAGATAGACTAAAAAATCGATCATAGTTCTTTTTCTATCACCTTGCCCCTCTTTTTTTTATTTATTCTTTTTTTTTTTGAAATCGAGTCAAAAAAGATTCGAGTTATAATTTTTTTATAGTTAAAAAGTATGAACTACCCCTTGATTGTTGCAACACCATCAGAAAAAGAGTCTCCCTTAATACTACGAACGGGAAGGATGAAAGCTAGTTGGTATACTAATTCCTCATTGCAAATCAGCCCTTCCCTAACGTAGGTTATTTTCTCAACGAATAAATAATTGTAGGAGTGGAATCTTGATCTAATTTGAAAAAGCAAATGATAAGTCCACGGCAATAGAATAGGAAAAATTTTTGTTTTTCTTATTTCTAAGATTAAACAAAAGGATTCGCAAATAAAAGTGCTAATGCTACAACCAATCCATAAATTGTTAAAGCTTCCATAAAAGCTAGACTAAGCAATAGAGTACCTCGTATCTTTCCCTCTGCCTCGGGCTGTCTCGCGATACCCTCTACGGCTTGACCCGCAGCAGTCCCTTGACCAACTCCAGGTCCGATAGAAGCAAGCCCTACGGCTAATCCAGCAGCAATAACGGAAGCAGCAGAAATCAGTGGATTCATGATAAGTTCCTCGTACTAACAAAAAGAAATGGTTAATGATACAATCAATCAATGAATTTTGACTTAATTATTCCATCGATAGGATTAATCTAGTCGAAGTAATAGTAATTAAGAACTTAGAATTTTAGTTTTAGTAATAAGTAAAATAATATTTATTGAATTATCAGAACTACTTCGATATATCTTTTTTCGTTTCTATCCACAAAGTCTTCGCGAATCCATAGACTTCTCGTTTTTCCATTTCTTGGTTCCGAACTGTTATTTCACAATTCTTTCATCTTTTCTTGATTTCATCTGTTTATTCAGGCAATTCACAGTCGCAATGAGATGAAAGGACTTCTGTTGGAATCGAACCCACCTAGAATAAGAATAGTAGGGGAAATTAAATATATCATATCTGTAGTTCATATATAACTAGTCAATATCTAATATCACATATACATGTCTTTCTTCCATAACGTAAACCATTAAATTGAATCGGATTCAAGAATCTTTTTTTAGGAATCCCGTTTTTTGTAAAGTTTTTTTCTTACTTCCGTTTTCGTTATCAACATTCTAACCAAATACAATTGAATCTAAATGGGCAAATAAAATTGATTTTGATTAGGGCCAATTATTGCATAGAAATGTCATTGTTTGATTGATCTAAGTTCATGCAATTTTTTTTTATTAATATAATAATAATATTTTCTTTTGTTTTCTTT